TAACACCCAAAGATAACCTAAGAGACTTAATCCTCAAGCTCCGATACCTAATCCTCAGAATGTGCAAAACCCACCTCATAATGACAAAGGTCACTAGGGGGGGGTACAGGCCATTGTTAATACTGTACACCTGCCACCTCAGCAGCCTTAGTCGTAGATTAAGGATCATGCGGAGACCTCCTTTATCAGCCTATAGTTAGACCTCAACCTAAGTTGCAGCCAAACCTAGTCTGTCGACTTGATGATTTGCAAAGGACGAAGGACTTATACTAAAATTATAGGGAACCTTATGTAAATGGTGAGATGTACCAACCACACAATCCTCCTTAATGGGTTGATTATCCTAGATATAACCAAAACCATACTCTCCCTAGACAGAACCCAAATAGAATGTGCCCCATCCACCTAATTAGGGGACATTACTTGGACTCTTGCAAAATATGAAAAGCAAAGAAGGCGGAAGATGACACCTCTCCCTAGTTGCCTATTCACCCAGACAACCAACACTTCGGCAAGGGAACCTTTCCCTAACCATAGCCGTGACAACCCTAGAATAAACTCAAACCTTTCGACCAACTATGCCCAAGCTAAGTCAGTTGAGAGATCAAGATCCAATAGCCTCAACTCAGGCCCAAACCCCTTAGAGAATGCCACGTAGAGAACCATCGGCCACATAAACTTATATATTAAACCCGATTATACTAATGCTGTAACTCGAAACCAAGCTGCTCAAACTAATGCTAGCTAGGCTGTGAACAACTAAGGGGTAGATAGCAATCCAAGCCAACTACCCTCAACCAATAGAAATGCTGCAAATAACTTGAGAAGTGCCTAGAGAGTTCCTACGAAAAGATACTACATCATCATCGATAAGCTGAGCTCCACCCGCATAAGCATTTCCATGTTAGAGCTGCTTCAAACTTTGCTTGTGCGTAGGGATGCTTTTGTGAGATAAGTGCTACTCCCTTATGGTGCTGGTTTGGATCAAAAGAATAGACTGCTGAACCTAGTGACTGACTACTTTATGCAACTACTCGCTAGTTAGCCTTAAAGCTAGCTCTCACTAACAAAGCCAGTTCAATCTCTATTAGCCCATAGGGTATACTCTCAACCATGACTTGCCCTTTACTAGGTTGTCTTAAACTTGTCTTATTGCTTTACTTGCCTTCTTAATTGTCTCTTAATAACAAAAAAGGAAAGAATAAGCAGCTAGTACCAGCAATTCTTCAATGTTTGTATCAGTTAGAATGCCAGTCTAAGCAGTTTCAATGGTAGAATGTCAGTGAAATGCCATACCATAAGGGTAAATACCAGTCTTAGCAGTTTTAAATGCTTAACATCAGCTAGTTGCTCGAGTGCCAATATCAGAAGTTCTTCAATGAGCTTTTGCTCGAATACCAACATCCGCTCTATCACCTGCTTGCAAATAGAGATAAAACTTATTAGTATTAGTTAGAGCTAGCAGCAGAGGCTAGAGCAGCATTTGATCCATCAGTGGCAGAGCCAGATGCAGTAGTTCCTATGGTTTACCCTGAACCTTTAGTTTAAGCAACCAGCATTTAGAGAGCGATACCACCCTGAAAAGGCATGGGGAAAGCTATAGGCATCAGCATCAAGGCAAGCAAGGGCGTAGGTAGCATATCTAGCAGCATCACTCTCGGTCAACTTCAAGTGCTTAATTAACTGCTCCATCAACAGAAACGACTGAAGCGGCAGCTTATAGGTATGCTGCTTACTTAGATGCTACTGGTGGATCATATGTTCCCACCTATGTCTCTAGTGATGCTTCAACCTTCGTTTCTGCTGCTCCTGCTGGGTATAGAACGACGAAGGGTACTGATCCTGGATTGGATCTACTACTGGCCCTGCTCGCTTTGTTTATGCTCCTGTAGGGACTGGCTTTCGAACTGACTCGACATCTGCTGAATCAATTACCTTTACGCTTGCTCCTGCTTCTTGGTCACCAGAATCCACTGGATTGACTTGCGCGGACGCTTCAACCGGCTCTACCTGTGCTCTAGCTTCGGGTTCACCTAGGCGGGAAACTCGCTCTGTTTATGGCCGGTGGCTAGCTTGGCTTTCTAGCTATCGTAATCAACAGACTCGACTGAATTAGCTGCTGCATCAATAGCTTACTTTGGCTTTCTGGTGTAGCATGGATGGCTTGGCTGCAGGTCCGGGGTCTGCTGCCTTTCCTGTTGCTTATTCTACCCTTCTCAATCTATTACCCACCTCTGCTTGCTCTACTGCTGCTGGACCGGATACTATATTGGATGCTGCTGGATAAACGACTATTGTTCGATATACTGAATCAACCGGATCAAAGTCAGAAGCTGCTGCGGAATCTGCTTTTGGTGCTTCTCGAACAACTAGCTCTCCCGCTTCTAGCTATCGATCACGATTATCCGCATCAGTAACTAGATCACTAAGGTATGGGTTTAGCTCTATAAATAGCTACGGAACCGGGTAAGCAACTGTAGCTACTAGATACGGGTCAATCGAATCTACGGATGCTTCAACGTGTACTTATGCTTCTGGTTACGGGTCTTGATCTCTACTACGATCATAAGTATCGCGATCACGATAAGCAAAGTAAGAATCACCAGAATCCATAGCGTAGTCAAAATCTTCATTAACTGAATCTCGAACTACGGAGTCAACAAGGTAAACTTTAACTACTTAAACCTGATCAACTGGACCTACAACTGGAGTTATAACTTAGCGAAGTGATGCTACTAAAATGGGTGCTGCTCCTACCTTTGCCTTTCTCTATGATGCTTCTACAATTGAAGGATTTGGAGCCGTGCGAAGGAAAGCTACGGCAGGAAGGTCTAAGTTAAGATTTGATCTACACCAAAAAGCTATCAATAGTGCATCGTATATAGCAGCAAATACGCGTTCCCCCTTTTCATTGACCAGACTTGGTACCTATTTCATTCCGGCTTGTAGTGAGAGGGCAGGGTCATGCGATGATAAAAGCACAAGAGCCTGCCCTCTCACTACAAGCCGGAACCTAAAAGTAGCTTAAGTTGATGAAGCAAAAGCACCTAAAGCATCGGAAGGAAAAGCAACGACACCCGTTGATCTGGAACCAGTGAATGAACCATCAGACTAGTAGTTCCATCAGTACTAGTAGTGAAAGGCGCGGATTTTATTAAGCAGCATATCATATACGTGAATGAGTTTACCCATAAGCAGTAGTGCAAGTCCCATAAGCAGGAGAAGTAGAGACAGATGCAGAGACAGATCTATAGCCATATACAGATGCATCAGATCAAGACCCAGTTCCAGTATCAGTACCTAAATCATCCGAGCCTGTTCCAGCTTTTCTACCACAACCAGCACCAGATGCAAAGGCATAGGTAGCAGAATAAGCATATCCAAGATCCATAACCTATAGCATCATTAGTAGAGCTAGCAGCAGATTCTGTAGCTTCCACTCGTACGGTTATTATAGATTCACTAGCACGAGTAGCGGCTTCAGTAGCTTATCCACGGGTACCACTATATATAATAAGAGTATAGGAAGCAGTTTAAGTACAAGGTAAAGTCCCCGCAAAGCCAGTTTACCTATAAGAAAGGACAGGTACATCACTAGTAGATGCGGTTGAGTCAGTTGTTGATCCAGAAGCAGTAGAAGTAGGAGTAGCATACCTTCAATATCAAGAGCTAGAGACAAGTGATGGTTTACCCTATATAATAGACCCAGTAGATCCAGTTGATTATGCTCGTGCTCATGATAGGGATTAAGTTTATGGTCCGTGATAACGGTTAAGTTCCAACTCTATAAGCATACCTGGATATATACCCAGAGTGGCTTCCATACCCATATCCAGCAGTATACCTTCGCTTGGTTCCATTTACAGATCTATCTATAGATCCAGTCATTGATCCAGTTCAAAATCCATACCCAAAAGCAAGGGCAGGGAAAGGGACAGGGGTATAGGCAGTTTACTTAGTGGACTAAGCTTAAGTGGATTCAGTATATTATGCAGATTAAGCCATCTACTAAGCCGTCTAAGTCAAGCCCATCTAAGCCAGCCTTAGCCAATGATCCATACACAGTAGATCAGACGCAGAGGTCGTAGCCGCAGCAGATTCATATACTTACCTTAGTTATAGAGATCCATACCTAGGTACAGAACGAGACTCAGACCTTCGTTAGTTAGGTCCATATTGAGAATCTCAATACCCGCCACCAACAGCAGTTTATTCCGATGAAGCAGAAATAGACCTGTCCCCCGGCTTAGTAGCACCACCTAGCTTCACTGCGCCTGGATAGTAGTAGCACATATCTTTATATAGTTCTCGTTATAGGGATTCTTACCTTCATGATCGAGTTTACCTAGCGGCATCCCTCCCTTCTGGCCCGCCACCACCTTGCCCGGTCTCTCTTCCTGTCCCACCACCGGGTAAAGATCCAAAGCCAGTCATAGACTAAGCTAACCCTGTTCCGACTTTCTGTACATTACCTAGTGTAGTCGTAGTCCCATATCCATACGCAGATACAAAGCTAGAAGTAGACCTAACAGCTGCAAAGGCAGAGGCATTATCAGTAGCATATCCAGACGCAGTTCCAGTACGAGATCTATATCCGGAGGCAGAAGTCGCTATAGCAGCAGCTTATCCACCATCATCAGTATGGGTACCAGAGAGAGTAGCTTACCCAGTAGACTAAGTAGTTGATAAAGTTGGTTCATCGGTTGCTTATCCACCACCATAAGCAGAGGCGGATGCAGATCGAGCAGATTCAATTCGAGTTGCATCCATTCCAGGTAAAGATCGAAACTCAGTTGCCCGAGTGAAAGCATATCCAATTACAGATCCCGATGCAGATCCTGAAGGCGCAGATCAATATGGAGTTACAGCCGAAGAATCCGTTTCCGGTCCAGTGGAAGCACCAAGAGCAGCGGAGACAGTTTCTCCTAGCATTCTAGGAAGAGATCCAAAAGCAGATCGAAATGCAGCTTACTAAGTTCTCCAGCATCACAGCCAGCAGCATCAAAGGTGCAAGGAGCAGAGCCAGTAGCATGAGCAGGGGCAGACCCAACAATTCTATTTACCGAGTTCAATAAACGAGTTCAAGCATCAAAGCAAGCATCAGTACCAGCTTCTATACTTTGGGTACCAGAGACAACCTATTCTATTATTTTATTTGGACACCGTAGAAAACTGTTGATTCGGAAACCGTATATGACCGTAGATTTAGGGGTGAAAAGGCCCGATTCCAATAGGGAAAGGTCGTCCGTAGTCCATCTTCAATTTTTCACCTGATATTTGGACCGGATAGAAAAACCTACTAAAATATAGGTAGAGGACAGGCCTACGTCACTTGACATTATATCTTTTTTTCACCTGATATTGAAACTCGGGTAGGGGAAGATTCTGGGATAGAACACCCTACTTTCAATAGGTAGAGGGCAGCCCGGGGTGACCTGCATATTGAGTCTCTTTCTCACCCCGATAACAATTCTGATTTTCTATAGCATCGACTCTTGATTTGTAAGTACCAATAATTTGATCTAAGTGTCCTATTTTGAAGTACCAATATTTGAACCAAAGTGTGGACAAAATACATACACCTAAGTTTGAAGGAATTGAATGAGGATTTAAAGAGCGGATTTGACCTACCGTTGGTCGGGGAAAGACACCTTGCTTTTTCCTATGTTCAGAAGCTAGGAACAGAAGGGGACCACCTTTTCCATCATTATGGGTTCGACCAACAGAAACAACAAGGCTTCTTCCTCCAGAAACCACAAGGCTCCCAACATAAACCACTGCGGGACACATTACCTCATTCACATTGGCTCCTTATAGAGTGAAACAGATGTTCTTTCTTTCAACTGGCATTAGGAAGCCCGTAGCAGCCATTCAAACCACATACGGTTAGTTACCATCATTGGTTCATCTATAAACAACACATCACCCAGGTAGGACACAACATGTGAGAACAATCCATGCATCCAAATCACTTATATATAGACTAAAAAAGATCTGCAGAATTCTCTTTCATTATGACTTTGGAATTACCCACCTTGTTCTCTATCAAACTAGGGAGGATTCTCAGAAGGAAATAGCCACCAGGTTCTTGACTCAATTAATCAGCTAGGAACAGAAGCAAATAAAATTAGCAATAACGAATTTGGTTATTTGCAACAGGAAAACAACCACTACACTGCCATACATCAACTACACCAATTCTCCACTTAACCTAGACACTGCGATTAGGGGCGACCCTCATCATTGAATACCCAGAACTCGACTACCAAGTACACTGAGATTACCAACGAGGAAACCAGATCAATGAATATATACCATGCTATCAAACAATGAGGAGAGATGTTGAATCAGACATCGCATCGAATAACCAAGAGTGTCTCGTATAGAAGATTCATGTATCAGTTCTAGAGATAGATTGGTTAGAGATCTTGACATGCGAAGAACTCGATTGACTCAGCTAGACCGGGATCCAACGATAGGTCGACCTGATAAAGGGGGAAGTGGTGTAGAGTGGACTTCAACTAGCTTGCTTAGATATTGATTCTATGGGCTATTAGTCTTTATTCTGATTAGGTTGACGGAGGAGAGATGAATTCAGAGCTTGACACAGATAGATTCTTCTTGGCTTGTCTTAGAGATCTTAATTCTTGGCTAGACAGATATATTCTTTCATTAGCTTGAGTAAGATAGATCTATTATATTCTTTTGGACGGTCTATAACAAGCTTTTGTGTAGCCCTTGCTTGCGTTGGACGGTATCACAACAGAGCTATTACACTGTCTTCTAACAACCTTGCATCTACTTTCTTACCGAGATGATATAGATATTCAATATGATATTTGCAACCGAGCATAGATCTCTTCTTTCATAGCTTGATATTGACTCCTCTTCCCTTGCCTTATATAGATATACTTTACATAAGCCTGCCATAGAGTACTTATTACCTAGCTTACCTAGTTGATTGATTCCCCTACACCCCTGAGGGAGGGAAGAACCAGGAGGCAGGAAACCCGGGGAGCCTAGATCCTTTAGAGGAAGCAGAAGCACTAGAACACATTCATCAGAGTTCAAGGGATAATATAATAAACTATATCCTTAGCATATAGGACGGGGTCTTAGGAGAGGGGGATAAGCTAAATTAGATAGAAGAGAGAACTAACTACCAATAGTCCAGTACTCAGGAGGTATACTATACCTAATTTACCATGCCTATCAGAGACAAAAGGACCAGAACACTCAAGACAATTCAATTATTTATAGGGCCAAAAGCCTGACCTGTAAAAGGGTTAGAAAATGGCATTATCATAGGGTTTAGATTATATAAACCACCTCGCAACCCAACTAAAAAGCCCAATATTTTGTGTACCACTATTCAAAATTTCAATTAGACCCCTATATAGCATAGCAGCAGATAAACCCTAAACCCCAATGACCACAAAGGGAAAGTAGAAGGTATTAAGAAGCTTCAGGACTGAAGTAAGGAAGTAGTCCTTCTCAATTAGGGATTGTATTCTTATTATTATTATTACTCTATAAGATCTATAAGGAACATACTCTTGACTCATGAATAGGGGTGAGGTACGAACCTCCCCAACTCCTAACGAATCAACAGGAATAGGTAGGATCTTCTCTGAACTTTGACTCTCCTTAGCTTAGGAGTACAGTTGATATAGTGGAGGCGCAGTCAAAATATGGTGGGGGTGGAATCTGTGGCGTCAACCAAGAAAACGTATGCGCGTTAGCGCAACGGCTTTCGCGGTAGTACGCTCATCCGTTGCTTGTTGGGTTTACGGTTTTTCGTCTTTCTTCCCTAGCAGAATGTGAGAGATTACCTTTTTATTTACCAGAAGCAGAGGAAAAATTAGTAGCAGGTTATCAAACCGAATATTCTGGTATCAAATTGGCTTTCTTTTACGTTGCTTCCTATCTAAATCTACTAGTTTCTTCAACAGTTCTTTACTTGGGCGGTTGGAATCTCTCTATTCCGTACATCTTTTTTCCTTAGCTTTTCGGAATCAATGAAGTGGGTGGAGTCTTTGGAACGACAATTGGTATTTTTATTACATTAGCTAAAGCTTATTTGTTCCTGTTCATTCCTATCACAACAAGATGGACTTTACCTAGGATGAGACCAACTATGAAATCTTGGGTGGAAATTTCTTTGACCTATTTCTCTAGGTAATCTATTATTGACAACTTCTTCCCAACTCCTTTCACTGTAAAGGCATACGAGATTCTAGATTCATAACTTCTCTCAAACAAGAGAAAGAAAGATCCAATTATTCATAGATATTCACGATATGTTCCCTATGGTAACTGGGTTCATGAATTATGGTCAACAAAGAGTACGAGCTGCAAGGTATATAGGTAAATCATGATTACCTTATCCCACGCGAATCGTTTACCTGTAACTATTCAATATCCTTATGAAAAATTGATCACATCAGAGCGTTTCCGCGGTCGAATCCACTTGGAATTTGATAAATGCATTGCTTGTAAAGTATGTGTTCGTGTATGCCCTATAGATCTACCCGTTGTTGATTGGAGATTGGAAACTTATATTCGAAAGAAACGATTGCTTATGCTTAATTTAATTATAGATTTCGGAATCTGTATATTTTGTGGTAACTGCGTCGAGTATTGTCCAACAAACTCTTTCTCAATGACTGAAGAATATGAACTTTCTACTTATGATCGTCACGAATGAAATTCGAATAAAATTGCTTTGGGTCGGTTACCAATGTCAGTAATTGTAGATTACACAATTCGAACCATTATGAATTCGACTCAAATAAAAAAAGCCACGGGTAAACCCCTTGATTCAAGAACGATTACCAATTACTAAGATTAAGTTTTGATCTAAAGGAGCGAAGCTTCTTTCATTTTGCTCGGTCAATAACTTCAAATCCTAACTATTGATTGGTGAGAATCACGGCTTGATTTGGATTGAAAATCTATTCATATATCCTTATGATTTCGAAATCTATAAAATATATTATAATAAAAAATCTCTATAGAATTTCGAACTACTCTTTCGGATAGAGAAATGGGATTAATAACTCTATCTACATCAACCCACACCCCATATAGGATTTCATTCAATTAGGAACGTATCATAAAAAAAAGAGGGTAACTTATTTTTCCTGGTCTGGTCAATAAGATCATTAAACATTTCGACTTCTTTTTCTCTTATTTTACATATAATGGATTTACCTGGACCAATACATGATTTTATTTTTTTGGGGGGGGATCGGGTCTTATATTAGGAGGTCTAGGAGTGGTATTACTAACCAATCCAATTTCTTCTGCCTTTTCATTGGGATTGGTTCTTGTTTGTATTTCCTTATTCCATATTCCATCGAACTCCCATTTTGTAGCTACAGCACAGCTCCTTATTTACGTGGGAGCCATAAATGTCTTAATCGTATTCGCTGTGATGTTCATGAATGGTTCAGAACAACGATTTCCATCTTTGGACCGTTGGAGATGGAGTCACTTCACTGGTTTGTACAAGTCTTTTTGTTTCACTAATGACTACTTTCCCAGATACGTGATGGTACGGGATTCTTTGGACTACAAGATCAAACCAGATTATAGAGCAGGATTTTATACATAATGGTCAACAAATTGGGATTAATTTATCAACTGATTTTTTTTTCTTCCATTTGAACTCATTTCTAGAATTCTTTTAGTTGCCTTGATAGGTGCAATTGCTATGGCTCGTCAGTAATAAAGACTTAGAAATCAAAATCAAATCAAAAACAAAATAAGGACTTCTTTTGTTCTGTCTTATCACATCCATTTTCCTTAAATTCCATTTGCAGATTGTTCATGTATAAAATGGAAATGCTTTTAGTTCGATCTATTACCAATACCTTCCTTTGTTCCGTACTTTTTATATTCTAGTCAATAAAATCGGTTGAGGTTGAATTGTTGTTCATATTGAAATGAATCGAGATTGATGAGGAGTTGGTCAATGATGCTTGAACATGAACTTGTTTTTAGTGCCTCTTTCTTTTCTATCGGTATCTATGGATGGATCACAAGTCGAAATATGGTTAGAGCACTTATGTGTCTTGAGCTTATACTGAATGCGGTTAATATAAATTTCGTAACATTTTCTGATTTATTTGATAGTCAGTCGCCAATTAAAAGGAGACATTTTCTCGATTTTTGTTATAGTGCAGCCGCTGAAGCAGCTATTGGACCAGCTATTGTTTCGTCAATTCATCGTAACAGAAAATCAACTCGTATCAATCAATCGAATTTGTTGAATAAAAAAAAGAGTAGTAATCATATAAATAAAGAATAGAATATTCACCAATGAAAATTGGCATGTACGACAGAAACGTATGACCATGTTTGCTAAAACGTAAGAAATCAAAGTCTCTTGGCCCTATCTCATGAGCTGATCCAGAAGTAGATTGATTATAAAAACAATTCTGGTAAATCATTGATTCGTCTGGTGTCTACAATATATGATTCATTTACACCGGAACAGCTCTTTTGTCAATTTTAGTTCATGGCTTTAGGCTTTCTTCCTCTTTCCTTGGCTTTACGACTCTCTTCCTCTGTTAACTACCTCTTCCTTCCCTTCCTTTCGGACTACTGCTTTCGGACTAGTTGATCTCTTGCTTCGAACTTACAACATAGGGAAGCTAGGTGAGGGAAAGACGATTTCAGGAAGAAGACAGGAGAAGACCTCTGCCCAACTTACTATATAGGACGACTTGAAAGTGAGAAAGACCTATTTAGTTTTGTCTTTTTCTTTTCTTTAAGACCAGACTAATGGCATGTTTGACCTGCCTTGCCTTATTTCCAGCTGTTGAATGGAGTAATCTGAGAATAGCTCTTTTGCCAATTTCACTCATCTGCGTGGAGCGAAGGGCACCTTCAAACAAAATGGAAGGGCGGTAAATCATTCGAGGGAAATTTTATCCAAGTGGATTACTGTTTACGAAAGACTCCATACCAAGGATGTCAGTGTTCTCCTTCTTATTCGTTCAGTCAATGGGTCAGCTCAGTTAGTGAAGGGTACTTATGAGTGAACTAAGTGCTTGATCGATCGCGATTGAATCTAGGTCACTAGGGTCGTACTATCCGCCTGCTCCTGAGTTGGCTGAAAGGAATGAGTTCTTTCGGTCCGTACGAGTGTTCTAGGGAGGCCATTGATCGCTCGCGAGTGCATCTACGTCTTGATCCTAAATGCTTCCATTCATCCATCAATCTGCCTGACAACATAGGGCCTTCGCGGAAGAGCGTTACCAAGTCCGCTTAGTAATCTACTCTATCGATCAATCTTCTTCTAAGGAAACACCCGAATCGAACACTCTATCCATCCAACGATCTAACCGCTTAAGTAAGTTTTCATTACCTTCGTTTACTTCGGATTAGGCATAGCCCCTATCCGTGGTACAGGTATTCTACTTATGTAAAGTAGAGTTGTGCCTGAATGGGCACAAGGAGATGGGGCTCACCATCTCTCCGGACGCCATATGTTCGAATTGTGGACTCGGTCCATTTTCGAAGGTGTGGTATCCGCACCCGAGCAGGAGGAGATTTGATGCCGAAAGACCACTTGTAAAGCACATAACGCTCTCCCCTTACACAACCACTTACCTTTACAACATGGGGGGCGTTTAGGGGGGGGGTCTGATTAGGAAATCTTGATGGCTTTACCGCCCGGACCATCCCTTTATGTCTACCTCGCTAGCCTTTTGTGGGAAAAGGAGATCGTGTCCCTACCGCTCGAGGTGATGTGGTGGGTGGATCCGCCGTAAAGGCGATTGAAAGAGATATTGAACCTTTATCTATCTGCCCGATGCCTCTCCTTGGCTTAACAGCAGCAGATATTAGATAGCCTTAACAGTCGAGAGCAGCCAGCCCTAGCTGTCTATTTTCCCAATGATACGAAAAGCAAGTCCGAATCATCCCATTAGATGGATTGCTTTCCCTCTATAGATCTGGCCAATATCGGCTCCACCTGCCTTTGAAGGATCGAACCCACCTCTATTTTCACCTATGTTAGAATATCAGGTGGGTCCGATCCTTCCTCGGAAACTTATAGAAGAAAGAAAGTAGGGGAAGAAAAGCGTTCCATCACCTATCTCGCCTATTACGTAACCTGATCGTACTATCGATTGAGTGCGAATCCCTCTCATGCTGGTTCAGGAACTCCTCCCCCCTATGGACTCTAAAGCCCTGCCCTGTTCTCGAAGGGATGAGGGAGCATCTGTGTTCTACTCCCAGCTCACCCCCTATTCTTCATTATTACCTTCCAAACAGGGTCGTTCCGCTCGCAAAAACAAGTTGCATCTCTCCCGGGGGTAAGAGTGTTCGACAGGAAGGGAGGGAAGGGCATGGCAAGGCTGGGAGGAAGCAACACACAAGGGCGGGCTATACTAGGAGGGAAGGAGGAATCGCTCCCGAAGAGAAGAAGAAGATAACCTAAAGGCTCATTCTTCTATCAGTAGCCAGTCTATTGCTATTGCCTTATCTTT